TTCCAAGAATTCTTGTTATAGATTTGTTCCAACCCTCAATCCTCTTTTCGAGATTCATCGATATTGAATCAATCGAACGCACTTCTAACACCTGTTCCACTTTTGGAAGACCTTGCGTTATATCACCAGATCTTGATTTTTCATATATAAATGTAACTAATGTATCGCCTTCGTAAAGGATTTCCCCATAATGTCCATGAACAGTTGCTCCTGGAGTAGCCAAATAAGGCTTAGCTGATCGTATTACCACAGAGTCAACTTGAACAATTAGAACTTGACCCGATTTTAAATGCGGTCCTTTTTTGGCTATACATACATTTTCACAAAGAAACTGCCCAAGACTAACGATTGGAGATGTCTCTTCACAATAATTGTAATGGAGAAAATACCAATTCAAATGGAATGGATTCAAAATGATGTTACTGCATGAATAGGGATTATAAATTTGACCATTTTCATCCAGTAAATAATATTTAAGTATTTGAAAAATCTGTTTGAAATTGTCAAGTTGCAAATAGTTAGTTACCAAGATCTGATTATGGGTTATTAAATGGGAAAATAAATCAAAATTATAAATTGGAAAACCTGTTCCTAACGGGCCCAACGAATTCCTAATTGGAATTAGGGGGTTCTTTTTTATTGATTCTTTTATCACATTGGGAGATTTTACATCGTTGAATGGGCCTATTCGAAAACAATTGGATGATGACAAAATTATCAAAGATTGAGATTCCTTATTTCGATTCAACAACGTATGGATAGTTCCTTGATTTGGATTAAGGGATTCTTTAATCCTTGCCTTGGAATAGGAATAAATGGAAGAAAATGGATTGACATTAGCGCGATCTGATCCATTCTCAGAGATCAATCCTGAACCCGACAGATCGTTCCTTTTTCCGGTATAAGAAATAGGTGACTTAGCTAAGTCGATTCTTAGAAAATATCTAAGCAAACCATTTGTCCTTATTTCAACAAAGGAAGCACAGGCCTTTTCGATTTTTTTGTCTTGGTCCCAATTCAACACTAAAGAAGTCCGAACTAATTGAATACTTGTGTCCCAAATTTCAAGAATTGGGTCGTAATAAAGGATATAATTGACAACTCGAAGTTGTAGATTATCACTTTCCTGCAAGAGATCCGGCGGGAAAAGTCTTCCTAAATTTATACCATCCGTTTTTTTATATGGGACTACAGGTTGAACCAAAACAAAATACTTTTTTTCATACCTGGAAAGTTTCATTCGTTGGATATAGAGCCAATTTTTCAATTTTTTGTATTCTTTGGAATTTGGTTTTCCCCCTCCTGGCGGTATCAATCGGAATGCCTTATTTGTCTTTCCAGGAAAATGGATATCTCCAGAAAAGATTATCAGTTTCATTTTTTCTGCTTTTTTCTTCACTCGGACCAATCCGCCTACCCGACTTCTTCTATTGAAAGTGATTTGTGTATCTGCCCCAATAATACTATTGTGCCGTACCATTATGGAAGAAGATTCGGCCAAAATGTGGACTTCCACGGGAATAAAAAAAAATGGATTTACTTCCTTTTGGTATTTTGGCCAAAATACCTTGACTCCTCGATACTCAATCAAATCCTCTTCGTTGACGATTGAATTTAGTTCTCTAGTCTCATATTTAGTAAGTCCCGAGCTCTTTCTTATATATCGAGGATCATCGAAATAAGCAAGAATACTATTTCTACGGAGAATACCATTTCTGGGGATTTCCATTGAGATACCTGAAGAAGGTATTAGTTGGTTCTCGCCTTCTTGAATCGATTCGAGTGGGATGATGAATCTATTTCTTCGCCTCTTTGCCAATAAATCAGAATTACCGTCGAGAATGGCCGGATATCTGAGATTACAACGACCCGTACATGTCATTCGATTCAGTTCTGAATAATCAGGAATCCTATCTCCTTTTTGATTTTTACCAGAAAAATACGAACTAAAAAATTTGTGTCTCACTTGATTATTAGTTACTGAGGGGTTAGCAATATATCTTGGCTTGACAGAAAGAGAATAAGCGTTCATTTGATCTTGATCCTTGTGGATCGAACAAGGGCCTAGACTGTATCTCCAGGGCTCCCCTAATAATATCCATAAATGACTTGTTTTTGGTAAGAGATGAATATTACCATATGTAAATTCAGGTGCATGGTACACATCAGTATTCCAGTGCATTTCGCCTTCTGAGTCAGAATAAATATGTTTTCGAACCTTCTCTTTCAAATTCAAAGTGGATGTTCTCGCGCGAATCTCAGCAATCACTTGTTCTGATTCTACATATTGATCGTTTTGAACTAAAAGAAAACTTTTGGGCGGAATACACACATTGTGTATAATATCTTCACTCTCAATAGTTACATACAAGTCTCTAGAACATAGAAAAGCAGGATGTCCATGACGTGTACGTGTCGGATGAACCAAATCCTCGTTGAATTTTATTTTTCCATTAGAAGGGGCTCGCACATGTTCTGCAGTACCCCCTGTAAATACTCC